TAATAATTCTATTATTATATATATATTTTTTTATTATAATATTCTAATAATATATATACTAATAATATATATATTAATATTCTCTATTAATATTTATTCTCTATTAATATTTCCTATTTAATATTATTTATTTTAATATTCTATTCTCTATTTATCTAAAATAAATAGAGAAATAATTATTCTATAAAAAAATAGAAAACAAAAAAAAAATAGAAAACAAATTCTAAAATAAATAGAGAAATAGAAATTATTCTATTTATTATTTATATAATTATATAATAATTTATTATTTATATAATATATAAATCCAAATTCTTATTTATATATTATATACTTAAAACTTAATTAGAATTCTATATTTTTTCTCTATTTTCTATATTTTCTATATAAATAGAAAAAGAGAAAATATGTAATTCTATGTAATTCTATATATAATATGTAATTTCGAAAATAGAAATATAGGTTTTATTAAATATAGTTTTTATTCTATATAAATATAGAATTTATATAGAACTTATTCTACCAAATTTCTAGATTTTATTATATTATATAAAATTTCGAACATTATTTCGAAAATTATATTTATATAAAACATTCTATTTTTTTTTTTTATAATATAAGATTTTCTCTTTCTATCTATTTTCTATTTCTAATTACTAATAGATTCGAATTAATAGATTCATTTCTAATTCTAATATAATAATTAAAAAAATTTATTAATAATATTATATTATTAATAATATTAATAAAGAATAATTCAAATAAATAATTATTTCTTTTTTTATCACATTCGACTTCATTTCACAGTTAATTAGATTTACAAATTGCCAAAAAGTTTGACCCCTCCCTCGAATTTGTTGTTTTCTTTATTTGTATTTTGAATTTTGGGAACTTAGACTTATATTCAATTTGAATATCTTTCGCAACCCGAAAGAGTTCAGGGGAGGGGTCATTTTCCTTTCCTTTTTTTGTATCTAGAACAAATAGGTTCAAGAGATGAGAGAATTAAGGATACCTACTAGAAAGACTAATCCAATCCATAATGATGTGCCGGAAAATACAACATTTTTGTTACTCGACCACCCATCAGGAGAAGAAAAAACAACGGGTACACTAATCAGTAAGATTGATGAAGTAGCAATTAATGCAAAAACAGCCAATTGGAAAGCAATAGTCATGTTTCTAATCCTCCAAGCTACCAACAAAAGAACTATACCATTTGATCCCTCTATTAATCAAAAAATTGTAAAAAAAAAAAAAATGCATCATGGGGGGATTGTGCCATGAATTCATTGATTCTATATGACTTATTACTACCCCTTTCCCGTTGTGTTTATTTGAACATGGAGTCGAGAATAGTTTTTTACTTCACAAATAGTCATACTAGATCCGGCATCCGTCTATATATTATAGATATATAAATAGACTTATCGACTCATACCAAATTTCTTTTTATAGTACAGTAATGGTATCAACTTCTATGACCATTTCTATTCGGTGGAAAAAAAAATAAAATAGTAAAATAGAAATTATCTTTCGGAGAGATGGCCGAGTGGTTGATAGCTCCGGTCTTGAAAACCGGTATAGTTCGCAAAGAACTATCGAGGGTTCGAATCCCTCTCTCTCCTTTTCTCGATGAATAAATTTATGTGTTTAATGGAAATGGGGAAATGGCTCGGCTAGGTAGCATAGCCGAGCCAGAAAAAAAAAGAGATTAGATCGAAATGAGTTGAAAAGAAAGGAAAAAGCACTACTTTTTATTTAAGTATGACTTAATCCACCCAATCCATATGTATTATAGAATCAAATCGATTCCCACTTTAAGTATTGGATCTCTTGTTTCAGTTAATTAAGAGGAGTCATGGAGAGAACGGGTTCAAAATCACGATCAATTCCTTTTTCAAATCCTGCTGCAGCTGCACGAGCCCTCCCCGCGTGCCATAAATGACCTACGAATAGGAAGAAACCTAGAACAAAATGAGAGGTAGCTAACCAACTTCGAGGAGAGACATAATTGACTGCATTGATCTCGGTAGCTACGCCACCTACAGAATTTAATGAACCTAAAGGCGCATGGGTCATATATTCCGCGGAACGGCGTTCTTGCCAAGGTTGTATGTCTTTTTTCAACCTACTCAAGTCCAAACCATTTGGACCTCTTAGAGGTTCTAACCAAGGAGCACGCAGATCCCAAAAACGCATAGTTTCTCCTCCAAAAATAACTTCTCCGGTAGGAGAACGCATTAAATATTTACCTAACCCAGTAGGTCCTTGAGCGGATCCCACGTTAGCCCCAAGACGTTGATCTCTAACTAGAAAAGTAAAGGCTTGAGCTTGAGAAGCTTCTGGGCCAGTAGGCCCGTAAAACTCACTAGGATAAGCGGTATTATTGAACCAGACAAAGCAACAAGCAATGAAACCAAAAACGGATAAAGCGGCTAAACTATAAGATAAGTAAGCCTCTCCAGACCATACAAGCGCACGGCGAGCCCATGCAAAA